TTTAGGAAAAAACATATTAGTAGCTTATATGCCATGGGAAGGTTACAATTCTGAAGACGCAGTATTAATTAGCGAACGTCTGGTATATGAAGATATTTATACTTCTTTTCACATCCGGAAATATGAAATTCAGACTCATGTGACAAGCCAGGGCCCTGAAAGAATTACTAAGGAAATACCGCATCTAGAGACTCATTTACTCCGAAATTTAGACAGAAATGGAATCGTTATGCTGGGATCTTGGGTAGAAACAGGTGATATTTTAGTAGGTAAATTAACGCCTCAGACAGCGAACGAATCGTCGTATTCCCCGGAGGATAGATTATTACGAGTCATACTTGGCATTCAGGTATCCACTGCAAAAGAAACTTCTCTAAAACTACCTATAGGTGGAAGGGGTCGCGTTATTGATGTGAGATGGATTCAGAAAAAGGGGGGTTCCAGTTATAATCCAGAAATGATTCGTGTATATATTTCACAGAAACGTGAAATCAAAGTAGGTGATAAAGTAGCTGGAAGACATGGGAATAAAGGTATCATTTCAAAAATTTTGCCTAGACAAGATATGCCCTATTTGCAAGATGGGACACCTGTTGATATGGTCTTCAACCCATTAGGAGTACCCTCACGAATGAATGTGGGACAGATATTTGAATGTTCGCTCGGATTAGCGGGGGATCTGCTAAAGAAACATTATAGAATAGCACCTTTTGATGAGAGATATGAACAAGAGGCTTCGAGAAAACTAGTGTTTTCTGAATTATATGAAGCCTGTAAGCAAACAAAAAATCCATGGGTATTTGAACCCGAGTATCCAGGAAAAAGCAGAATATTTGATGGAAGAACAGGGGATCCTTTTGAACAACCTGTTCTAATAGGAAAGTCCTATATCCTAAAATTAATTCATCAAGTTGATGATAAAATCCATGGACGTTCTAGTGGGCATTACGCACTTGTTACACAACAACCCCTTAGAGGAAGGGCCAAGCAAGGGGGACAACGAGTAGGAGAAATGGAAGTTTGGGCTCTAGAGGGATTTGGTGTTGCTCATATTTTACAAGAGATGCTTACTTATAAATCTGATCATATTAGAGCTCGTCAAGAAGTACTTGGTGCTACAATCGTTGGAGGAACAGTACCTAATCCCGAGGATGCTCCAGAATCTTTTCGATTGCTCGTTCGAGAACTACGATCTTTGGCTCTAGAACTGAATCATTTCCTTGTATCTGAGAAGAACTTCCAGATTAATAGGAAGGAAGCTTGATCTGAATGAATCAGAATTTCTATTCTATGATCGACCGGTATAAACATCAACAACTTCGAATTGGACCAGTTTCTCCTCAACAAATAAGGGCTTGGGCCAACAAAATCCTACCTAATGGAGAGATAGTTGGAGAGGTGACAAAACCCTATACTTTTCATTATAAAACCAATAAACCGGAAAAAGATGGATTGTTTTGTGAAAGAATCTTTGGACCCATAAAAAGTAGAATTTGTGCTTGTGGAAATTATCGAGTGATCAGAGCTGAAAAAGAAGACCCGAAATTTTGTGAACAATGCGGGGTGGAATTTGTTGATTCTAGGATACGAAGATATCAAATGGGATACATCAAACTCGCATGTCCAGTGACCCATGTGTGGTATTTGAAACGTCTTCCTAGTTATATCGCGAATCTTTTAGATAAACCCCTTAAAGAATTAGAAGGCCTGGTATACTGCGATGTGTGATTTGATCAAAATTTTCATTTTACAGATTCGGACTGAGAAACTGTCATCCCAATCAGATTGAATGGGATGCCCCGGCTCTGACATGTGTTTTGGGAAAAGTAACATGAAACTCAGAATTATGGGTATATTCAATACTTCCAAATGAAAGGGGAATTGATCCATGGTCGATTCTATAACAGATAAATAGGAATTGCTAGTTATACCTCGTGAAAAAAAAAAGACTTTTTCGTGGAATTAGCCATTCCATTTCTTTTAGAGAGAGATTCTCTTTAAGCAAGCAAATATATATAGCATGGTTACTGGAGTCTATTTATCGCATATATACTTCAAAGGACATCATGGCATAACCATCGAGGTGAGTAGAGACCTAAAAGGTCGAAGGGAATGATATATAGACAAGTAAATCCCTTACGAGTCCCAAAGTATCCCCTTAAAGGGGATTCATCATTTGAGGGGAAGTAGACTACTCAAAAATTTCACATTTCCATTTTGTCATAAGTAATTCAGAAAATTTTTTTAAAGTAAAAAAAAAGAATGAATCAATGAAAGGTTGGTCCTTACTGGGAACTTGAGTAAGGAGTAGCTCTTTGTAGGGTAGGGTTTTATCGAACAAAACAAAGTTTAAAAATAAGAAAGAACCCCTTTTTTTTGCTGTAACTACTTGAGCCGGATGAGAGGAAACCTTCACGTCCGATTTTAAAGGGGGAAATCCAATCCTATAGGAACCTATCTCGATTTTTCTTTTGCTAGGCCCATATCTAAAAAACCTACT